CAATTGATTAGCGGACTCTCTCTTTTTTTTTGCCATCTAATTAGGTTTTATTTTTTTATTTATTAAAAATTTCTTAATTGATTAATTAAACAAAATATGATGGTTAGAAATCCTTTATTTTTTCAACCCAATCGCTCTTTTGATTTTGGAAAAATTATCTTTATCAATATACCGTTTCTTCTACACATTCATGTACAGCTCCATATGGAGAATGCATAATTTAATATTTAGGATTCACTAAAAAGATAAAATCCCCGCGTGAGAGAATCCTTTCCCGTATCAGGCACTAAGTTTTTTTAACGTCTAATTAGATCGGGTAATCATTCAAATTACGAAGATAAGCTCGTTGCTCATTCTTTCCACAAAATTGGAACCCATAAGGATTGGGTTCGATCCATTTATTCAATCGACCCAACTTTAAATTCATTGCCTTTCCTTTCAAGAATTCAAAATAAAGTTTTAATTTTATAAGAATGAAATATTCTAAGAATTCTCTATTAATACGACATGCTCTTTTTTCCATTCATTTCCTTTCAGGATCAGTCGTGGTCGTATAAACTCTACCGATGGTGTAGACGAATCCCTTGCTTCATCCAAATATGTAAAAGATCCTAGCCGCACTTAAAAGCCGAGTACTCTACCGTTGAGTTAGCAACCCCCATAATAGCTATGTTATGTAGATACAATCGAGATCAACAAAATTGGATTGGAATCAAAACGCTGAATTAGCAAGATATTGAACTCAAATTTTAGAATGGATTTCCGTTACGAACATAAAAACAAACACCAATCCAAGATATTCTTCGATACAAAGTTTGATAGACAAATAGTCTCCATTTTTAGCTCCAAAAATGATATTTTGTATCGCAACAAATTCAACGAATCCTTGAATAAAACTATGGGGCAGAAGACATAAAAAACCATTTTATTTTTTTATTTCACAGCAGAAGACATAAAAAACCATTTTATTTTTTTATTTCACAGCTGAATTATATTTGTTCAATACATTCTTGTCAATATATATATATATATATAAAAAAAAAAAAAATACAATTACAATATAGAAAGAAATTCCATTTGATTTTTTATCTTAATTAAAATGGACTAATCTACTCAAAATTCAAATAAAAAAAAAAAAAAGAAAATTATTCCATTATTATATGATAAATACAGAAATACGATAAATATAATAGAAATTGTGAAATCGACATCTACATATAATCTAAAAAACAAAGTGAAAAATTTTTTAGAGGAAAGCTTATGTTGGATTGGCACTATAAAAAACAAAGAAGAAAAAAGTTCTACCAAATTACAACCTGATTATTTTTCCTTTTTTTTTTAGTAAATGAATTAATTAATTGAACTTAATTTGCTTAAATCGAAATTCTTTAAAAACCTCCGCTCTCTTTAAAATATCATAAACAGTTTCTGTTGGTTGAGCGCCTTTTTGAATAAAATCTAGAATAGCAGGAACATTTAAATAAGTTTGATTTTTTATCGGATCATAAAAACCAACTTTCTGCAAATCTCTTCCCTCTCTTCGGGACCGAACATCAATTGCAACGATTCGATAGACGGCTCATTGGGATAGATTAAACCCCCCTTGGAAACGTATAGGAAGTTTTCTCTTCGTACGGCTCGAGAAAAATGATTCGAAGTTATGACTATAAAAATTAGAATGACCAATTCACTAAGTCCCTAAAATCATCGAATGAAAAGGAATTTAACTAAGAATTAAGCCTTTTCTTTCCTCAACAAATCATTTGTATACTCATAACTCAAGTTGAATAACTTTTAAATAGCTCAAAAGAAAAAAATCTTTTGGCATTTCTCATTTATTGAGCAGTCTCAAATACCCTTAATAATCGATTTGAACTCGATATTCTGATCAAAATGCAATTGTTGTTTTTGCGACAATTTAATGTTTATTAAAAATTAAAAGAGTATTTTCTTGTTCCGGAAGCCTTTATCGTGTTTTTTGAATCATTGGGTTTAGACATTACTTCGTTGATTTTTAATCGTTTCAAAAATGGTAGCAACATACCTTTTTTTATTTATTTCTATCTAAAGAATCTAATCATATAAATGGCGGACTTCCGCACGATATATAAAAAAATTGAATCGAAAAAGTTTTATCAAAATGTCCTTGAGGATTCAAAATTGGCTTTATTTTTATCCTTTCGATTTCTCTGGCAAAGATAACTTACGAAGTTGTTCCAACTTATTCTTTTGATTGACACTAACCCTAGACCCCTCTCCCTTGAGACCTAACCCAACTTTATACTCGAGCTCCATCCGATATTATTTCCATTACACCCCACTAACCGGGGGTTTGAGTGGAAGATAGCAAAAGATGTCGAGTTAAGAGCATCCTTTAGTCGAGAATGATGGATATACGAATCCACAACAGATCATGTCCTTCAAGTCGCACGTTGCTTTCTACCACATCGTTTCAAACGAAGTTTTACCATAACATTCCTCAATTTGGAACCGGTGTGCGGTTGATTCAATTATCGAATCATGAATAGTCATTGGTTCAATTAAAACAGTTGTTCCATATCTAATCTATGGAACAACTGTTTTTTTAGTAACGTTATCTTTGTCTAATTTTTTTCATTTATTAATTAACATTTTTTTTCTCAAAATGACAAATAATTCAAATTTAGATCAAGACGACATCCCCAAGAGAGAACAGAAATCCACCTTTATTTTTGAACTCAACCTTCAAAATTGGAGTAATTTAAAGTAGTTTCTTTTTTTATTTTTAATAAAAAAAAGAAACAATTTTCGGAGGGATGAAAAAAAAGAACTAACTGTCTTCTATAATTCGATAATTATAGATGACTATCTAGGGGATGGATATATGATAGGTAAAGGCACACCTTTTTTGAATACAAAGTCATTTAATCTATAACCCCATCTTGCCTAAATATCCGAGGGATTATACTTTATTTGCGTGTCATTTGATCACTTAATGAATTTAAATTTGGGAAATTATGTGAAAAAAGATATCATTTTTTATTCTAATCATCAACAACACCAGTCAAACTCTAGCCAACCTTACACTTTATAAAAGAAAAAATCAAATTTTATTTTTATTATTAACTATAATTACAGGCGCTCTGGGACGAAAGGATTCGAACCTCCGAATAGCGGGACCAAAACCCGATGCCTTACCACTTGGCCACGCCCCACTTAGATTTCTATTCAACATTAATAAACACTAATATTGTTGTTGATTATTCGTCAATTAAAGCCCAATTGTCTAAAGAATCTATTAGATTCTGTTGTTTAGTATTTTGACTCCGATCCATGTAGACATAGAAAAAAATAAATTTATTGATCATTAACGATAATTCCATTAAGATATTATATGAAAGTAGAATTTCTTCTATTCCCTCTTGAGAATGGAAGTTTTTTTGATTGAGTTGAAAAAAAAAAAAAATGAAGGTTTTTTTCTAACTCAATCAAAATGCAATAAAAAAAAAAAAAATGTCTGTTATGCTTAATATCTTGAGTTTGATCTGTCTTAATTCTGCTCTTTATTCGAGCAGTTGTTTCTTTGCCAAATTACCGGAAGCCTATGCTTTTTTGAGTCCCATCGTCGATTTTATGCCAGTCATACCTCTATTTTTTTTTCTCTTAGCCTTTGTTTGGCAAGCTGCTGTAAGTTTTCGATGAGATCTTTCAGCTTATTCCTATAAAAAAAAAAATGCTTTTTTCTCTAATACTAAATAATTGATAAGATCAAACAAATCTTACATTATGAACCCTTACATTCAAATATTTGAATTCTTGGATAGACACAACCCGCATTATCCCCTTTTCCATTTTTGTTTCGATAAATGAACAAACCTTTTTGTAATCGTCTACAATCTCAACAAGCAAGTATAAAAAATTATTGATAAGTAATAAAATAATAGATAAGATAATAATAACTTATTTATTATTTATTTTGATTACAATTACAAAATAAAAAGTCTATTTTAAAATTTACAAAAACGACTTTCAGCGTCAAACCAAAAAAATGATAGGATATGCGGTATAAAAATAGAGAATCTATTCTCTTAAAAAAAAAAAAGATCTTGGAGATTTGTAATGCTTACTCTCAAACTCTTTGTTTACACAGTAGTTATATTCTTTGTTTCTCTCTTTATTTTCGGATTCCTATCTAATGATCCCGGGCGTAATCCTGGGCGCGACGACTAAAACAAGGTTTTTTTGCTTTTTTTTCGTCTATATATATATTTTCAAATTTAAGATTTCATAAAATGAAAATAGATTAAAAAATTTTTAAAATTAGAAAGAAAAAAACAGACTATTAATAGAATATTAAATCATCAATGTAAATGGAACACGGAAAGAGAGGGATTCGAACCCTCGGTACGAATAACTCGTACAACGGATTAGCAATCCGACGCTTTCGTCCACTCAGCCATCTCTCCCCCTTGAAAATAAAAAATACTAAATATTCAAATACAAATATTAAATAAATTAGACAATTTTATCTTATGTAAAAAAAATATGTGATAAATTCGAATTAAGAATTTCTAATAAATAAATTGTTAATATATAATTCAATAATTAAGATAAAAAGAACATTTATATAATATTAACATATAACAATAATATATGTATACAAAATATACAAGTTATTATTGGGTAATACACCAGCACGTCGAAGTTTTATACGAAATTCAACTCCGTTGGATAAAGACAAAAATAAGAAAGATTCAATATAAAAATAAAAAACTAAAGAAAAAAAGAATAGAATAAATATTAATCGAAAAATACACTATTTACACTATTAAATATATAAAATAAAAAATTACGAAAGACTTTTTCGACAAAAAAGGCATTTTTTTTTATTCTCGCGGCCTGGCTTGATTAGTATTTCGCCAGGCCTTTTTTCATTTTAAATAAAGATAAAAAATGGCATTTATCTGTCTATCTGATTTATCTGATTATAGCGTTTACCATTTTATTGACCCGTATCTCAC